GCGATACATAAAATACTCAGCCAGGGCTGCTCCCGTATAAGGGGCGAGGTATTGTAATGTAGCAGGTGAATCCGCCATTTCAGCTACTACAATAGTGTATTCCATGGCCCCCTCTTCATGGAAAGTAGTTACTACTTGAGCCACGGAGGATGCTCTTTGACCGATAGCTACATAAACACATATTACATCTTGCCCTTTTTGATTGAGAATTGTATCTGTGGCTACTGCTGTTTTGCCAGTCTGTCTGTCCCCAATAATTAACTCTCGCTGACCGCGCCCTATGGGGATCATCGAATCGATAGCAATAAGCCCTGTTTGAAGGGGTTCATATACGGAACGCCTGGAAATTATACCCGGAGCAGGAGATTCAATTAAGCGAGATTCTGAAGCTACAATTTCGCCTCTCCCATCAATAGGTTTAGCCAGAGCATTTATAACACGACCCAAGTAAGCCTCGCTCACGGGTATCTGAGCAATTCTTCCTGTTGCTTTTACAAAACTTCCCTCTTGTATCATCAACCCATCGCCCATTAATACAATCCCAACATTTTTGGATTCCAAATTCAGAGCAATACCCCTAGTCCCTTCTGCAAATTCGACTAATTCACCTGACATTATTCCACCAAGACCTATAATACGAGCAATCCCATCCCCCACTTGAATTACGCGACCGATATTCTCAATCCCTACTTTCCTATTATATTGTTCAATACGTTCGCGGAGAATTTTATGAATTTCGTCGACTCGAAGGGTTGCCATTAGTGTTTCTTGACTCTTTTTTTCGGAAGCAAGGGGAAAAATAATGCCTAAATTCTAAACGAAAGTAGAAGTTCAAGGCCTAATTAATTTAATTATTTCTTCGATTCTATGGCCCCGAGAATGCCAATATTAGCACGAATCGTACGGAAATGTAACTCGGTATTCAAACAACTATTTAGAGTTCCTAGAGCTCCTTGTATGGCCTGTTGGAAAACCCGTTGTCGGACCTGATTCATCGCCCTTTGTTTTTCAAAATAAAGGATTTCGTTTTTAGACTTTTCTAATTGTTCCAAACTAATAGAAGTAGCATTAATCAAATTTGCTTTTTCTCGTTCTATCTCAGAGTATCCATTCATTCGATACTCATCTGCTTCTAGTTCGACTTTCTCTAATCGAACCCGAGCTTTTTCGAGCTGCTCAATGGTCCCTCTACGCAATTCTTCCGAATTTCTAATAGTACTCAAGATTCTCTGTTTTCGATTATCTAATAAATCTTTTAATGAAAGTAGATTATCTTGCTATTAAGTTTACAATTTTTATGATCTCTTCCCGAACCAAACATGAATCTTTCGATTCATTTGGCTCTCACGCTCCTTTTTTTTCTTTTTTTGCTATGGCTATTTCCATATCTTTTTTTTTTATGTAATGAGCCTATCCTCTATCTTCTCTTTTCTGTTTATATTTCAATATACCGAAACCCATATTAAGAATATAAGACTAGATAAATATTAAGAGGACTCTTCCGCCTAGATAAAAATCTATCATGATCAGCAAAGTTGTTTCTTTATTTGTATTTGCCCTTTAGTTAATAATTTCAATTTCATTAAGAAAAACTAACTAAATAAATGGAAAATGAAAATTGATAGAATTCTTTTTTTTCTTCAAATCCAAAAAATTTCTCTTTTTTTTATTTTATACATAGGTCGTCGATTCGGCATTGGATAAAAAAGGGCAGGGTGCCCTTCTAGTAAATAGTTCAAACCATTTTATCGATATGAGTGTTTTATATCAGATAAATTCTACATTAGCTATTTCCCGTTTAAAGCATTTCGGTACTAATACTAATATAGTTGTAGAAAGAGTACCCCTTTTTGCCTGGACTTCAAGCAGTTTAGCTTTAACCGTGTTAATGGTCTCACATTATTGGTCTATAGAGAATCAAAGTTGATTTACCAATGAGTCGCGAAATGCTATGGTTCTTCCATATGATTTCTGAATTTATTCAGAAGTAATTCGTCGAGATCGTGCACCTTTTTCTTATTTATCCAAAAAATACTAAAAAATATTTTAAAGTGCAGCCGGATAGATCCAATCTATTCTTGAAATAGACAACTCGCACACACTCCCTTTCCAAAAAAAATCAATACACCAACCACTACAGTTAGATTTATTAGATTTGTTGCTAAAATATCGGTATTAAGCCCGAAACTCCCAGCGGATGGCCAGTGAGCTAAAAAAACGAAAGAATGGGTTACATTTTTCATATGCTCTCCTCTTATAGATAGGACGAACAAAGAGCAAAGTTTTTCGATCACTTACTTCGCTCGCCCTTTTTTGATCGGTTTTTTTAATGTAATTTTTTTTAATGCAAATAGATTCAATCTAATAATTTCTTTTAGATTAAGTCTTAGGTCTCGTTTGACCTGTGAAAGACTCCTTTGTTGAAATGTTCCAAAAATTCCTAAAATAAAAGGAAAAAGACTTTCCACTGTCCTAAACTAAGGACGGGAAGGAAGAAGGCGAGCATATCCTCTAAATTGATCATCCTCAAATCAGCCCTTCCTGGGGTGGGGTATTGTCTGTCCCGATAAATAGGTAATTCCAGGAGTAATAAATAGGAGTAAAGTATTGATATAATTGGAATTGCAGAAGCAAATACCAATTTACTAAAAAAAGAAAAAAGTATCTAATCTAAAGGACTCATTTTCTTTTTTAGGATTAAACAAAAGGGTTCGCAAATAAAAGCGCTAGTGCCACAACTAGTCCATAAATTGTTAAAGCTTCCATAAAAGCTAGACTAAGCAATAAAGTACCTCGTATTTTACCTTCTGCTTCTGGCTGTCTCGCAATACCTTCTACAGCTTGTCCTGCAGCAGTACCTTGACCAACTCCAGGCCCAATAGAAGCAAGCCCTACGGCCAATCCAGCAGCAATAACGGAAGCAGCAGCAATTAGTGGATTCATGGTGAGTTCCTCGTGTCAAAAAAAAAAGAAATGGTTAAGGATACAATCAACCAAGAAATTCTTACTTCTAAGCTCTATTGGGGAGAAGTAACTAAAAAGTACAAATTGAAATGATAATCTGAATTGTCCGAACTACTTCGAGATCTCATTTTGAGTTTCTAATCATTAGAGGTTTGTGTAAATCCATATGATTCTCATTATTCTATTTCTCTTTCTTTCCAACCAACCACTCTTTCATTCCATTCTTCTTTCTTTACTCTTCGATATCCTTGAGTTCCTATTTTTTCCCCTATCATCTAATCCATAATAAAAGACGAAATAGAGGAAGAACCCCTATTGAAATCGACCTAATCCAAATCCAATAGGAATTAAATCAAGATATACAATTGATAACAATATGCTGCATAGAACTGGATATGGAATCCAATTCCATATAGAGGGAATTCGATATATCGGATTAGATAATGAATCTAACTTAGGAATATATAATATCCCATATACATTTGTTTCTTCTATTTTGCGTATTTTCTCATTTTCTATTGATGAATCGGATTCTAAAATCATTCCTTAAAAACCCGCACAAAAGATGACTGGACTTATAGACATTAAGGATATAGATCTAGCCTGACTCCGCCCCCCTTAATGCATATATACTTTGACAATTCCGTAATATAGTCTATTCTCTCTCCTACAACTCTAGGTTGTATATTCATACGCATTTCTAACTATTTAGTTTTCCAACCAAGCGGATTATCTGGAACCATGCATGAATTGAGCTAAGCTAAAAAAAAAGACTATTTTGAAAACTAGTCAATTCAATGATGACCTTCCATGGATTCACCTATATAGGCTGCGGCTAACGTTGCAAAAATAAGAGCTTGAATACCGCTTGTAAATAATCCAAGAAACATGACCGGTATAGGGACTACTAAGGGGACTAAAGAAACAAGAACAACAACGACTAATTCATCCGCCAATATATTCCCGAAAAGTCGAAAACTAAGCGATAATGGTTTTGTGAAATCTTCTAGGATGTTAATTGGTAAAAGAATTGGAGTTGGTTTAATATATTTCTCGAAATAACTCAATCCTTTTTTGCTAAGACCCGCATAAAAATATGCCGCTGATGTGAGTAAAGCTAAAGCAACAGTAGTATTTATATCATTCGTGGGTGCTGCTAATTCCCCATGGGGTAACTGTATAATTTTCCAAGGTAAAAGAGCACCCGACCAATTCGAAACAAAAATAAAAAGGAACATAGTTCCAATAAAGGGAACCCAGGGACCATATTCTTCTCCAATCTGAGTTTTGCTCAAGTCTCGAATAAACTCAAGCACATATTCGAAGAAATTCTGACCGTCGGTCGGGATGGTTTGTGGATTCCGAACAGCTATGATAACTGAACCTAGCAAGATAGTAATTACGACCCAAGAAGTGATGAGTACTTGGGCATGAATTTGGAAACCTCCTATTTGCCAATAGAAGTGTTGGCCTACTTCTACACCCGATATATCATATAACCCCTTGAGTGTTTTAACGGAACATGGTATAATATTCATATTGTCCTCTGATAAAAATTGAACTTCAAAAAAGGAATTCTTTTGATTCAACCATCTCTTTCTCAACTCAGCAACTTGAAGTATTAATCTTATATTTAGGATACCAAGAAATCACATCAGATGATAATATATATCAATACCCTCTAATATATATCAATATTCCCCTTCTTTTATCTATGCAAAACAAAAAAGAATAGTAAGTGATCCCATAAATCTACGCAGTTACCCAAGAATGAACTATTCTTCTTAATCAACGATTTCTTATATAGAGAGAACGGCCCTCACAAATTGCAAATACTAATTTGTTAAGAATCAATCGAATTGAAGTCATAGTGTCATCGTTGGCTGGAATCGATATATTTGCGAGATCTGGGTCACAATTTGTATCGACTAAAGAAATAGTAGGAATCCCCAAAATGGCACATTCCCGAAGAGCTATATACTCTTTTTGCTGATCAAGGACGATCACAATGTCCGGCAACCTCGTCATATATTTGATCCCGCCGAGATATCTTTGCAAGGTAGATAATTTTCTCTTCAAGATTGCCACATCTCTTTTTGGGAGATGGTGGAATTTTCCCATCTTTTCTTCTGCTCTTAAGTCTCTAAATTGAGAAAGTCTAGTTTTCGTAATCGACCAATTCGTTAACATACCACTGAACCACTTTTTATTAACATAATGACAACGAGCCCTTATTGCAGCTGATGCTACTAAATCCGCTGCTCTTTTTTTGGTACCAACAATTAAGAAGCTTTTTCCCTGACTTGCTGCATCAAAAACTAAATCACAAGCTTCTGATAAAAAACGAGCCGTTCTAGCGAGATTTGTAATATGAGTACCTTTACGCTTTGCCGAGATGTAAGGGGCCATTTTAGGATTCCATTTCTTAATACCATGACCAAAATGAACTCCCGCTTCTATCATCTCTTTCAAATTGATGTTCCAATATCTTCTTGTCATTTTTTCCACACTTCCTTTTTATTTTTTCTTTTTTTTTTCATCCTACCATTCCATTACGGAATTTATTTCTTTTTTTTTGAAAATTAAGAAAGAGCCGAAATAGCTTGAAATAAATAATAATTGTTCCGATGTAACCTTCCACTGAGAATTGGCTATTGATACATGGTATAAACGTAACCTTAATGAATTAACTGACTTCTTTTACTTATTCTTCTTTTACTTATTAAAAATTAAAATAAAAATCTAAAATCTGACCTGTTAGTGTTCTAAGGTCAAAAGTCTAGTTTAAATAAAAAAATCTGCTTTATGTATCCTTAAATCGTATAAATGGGGGTTCTGATGTCTCATAGAAATTGTTTGTTACATCAGAATCAGAAGAAACTAATTCTGTATGGAGAAACAAAATATCTCTCATTTCCGACGCGAATAGATTTTTTTTTTGAATTTCGAAATAAAGGTTCTTGTCTTGTGGGGAATGATGCACAAATTTTTGGAATCCGGTACCAACAGGTATAATCCCCCCCAGAACTACGTTTTCTTTCAGGCCTTTCAACCAATCAATACGACCTCGTAGGGCAGCTTTTGCTAAAACTCGAGCAGTTTCTTGAAAACTTGCTTCAGATATGAAACTTTGGGTATTCAGGGAAGCCCTTGTTATTCCCAATAAGATTGCCCGATAATAGACCGATTCATCCAAAGCTCGTCCTGCTCGTTCTGCTCGTAATAGTCCGATTAATTCCCCAGGTGAAAAAACATTAGACATTCCATCTTCGGAAACCCGCACTTTTGATGTTACTTGGCGTATAATAATCTCTATATGTCTATTATGGATCTGTACCCCTTGGGATTGATAAACCTTTTGGATCTTATTAACCAAAGAGATACGACTTTGGGCTATGGTTAGCTCAGCTCCAATCAAGAATCCCCAGGGGACCCCAAGAATTCTTGGTATACGCTCATTCCAATCCTCAATTCTCCTTTCGAGATTCGGCGATAGTGAATCAATTGAACGCGCTTCAAAGATTTGTTCTACTTTTGGAAGACCTTGCGTTATGTCACTAGATCTCGATTTTTCATATATAAACGTAACTAACCTATCTCCTTTGTAAAGGATTTCTCCATAATGACCATGAACAGTTGCTCCTGTAGTGGCCAAATAAGGCTTAGCTGCTCTTATAACAAAGGAATCAATATTAACAATGAAAATTTGACCAGATTTTTTTATGTGCGATTTAAATAGACATACATTTTCGCAAATAAATTGTCCAAGGTGAATTATTGCCGATGTCTCCTCCCAAGAATCATGATGGAGAAAGTGCCAATTCAAATGGAATGGATCCAACATGATGTTACTATCGAAATTGGAAATCCTTTGATTTTCATCTATTAAAGAGCATTTAAGCCCTTGAAGTACTTGGAGGATTTGTTTCAAATTGTCAAGGAACAAATATTTTTTTAACAGGATCTGATTATGCGTTAGTAAATAGTAAGATGAAGAAAAATTCGATATACTAGGTACAATAGCGGCTAAGGGCCCAAAAATATCTCGAATAGGAATTCTAGGATTCGATTCTTTTACCGCATTGGGATATTTCGAATTCTTGAATAAACCAATTCGAGAACAGTTGGATGCCGACAAAATCATCAAAGATTGGTATTCTTTATTTCGATTCAACAAGGTGCCAATAGCTTCTTGATGTTGGCTAAGTGATTGAATCTTCGCCTTGAAATAAAAGGAATTGGTGCGATCTAACCTATTATTGGGAATCGGTCCTGCACTTGTCCTATCATACCTTCTTCGTGTATACGAAATAGTGGACTTGACTAACTCAATTCTTAGGAAATCGCGAATCAGATCATTTGCTCTTACCTCAACAAGGGAAGCACGAGCCTCCTCTTTTTCTTCTTGTTCCCAATTCACTACTAAGCAAGTTCGAACAAATTGACTATTCGTATGATAAATTCTTTGAGTTAACTTGCTATTTTCATGAGAAATAAAATTGACAAGTCGAAGTTGGAAATTATCCTCTTCTTGCAAGAGATCTTGCGGGAAAAGTGTTGCTGAATTTCTCCCTTCGTCCATTTCATATGCGACTGCAGGTCGAACCGAAACAAAATACTTTTCCTTGCTCTTGAGAATTTTTTTCCGTTGAACATAGACCCAATTTTTCCTTTTTTTTGATTCCTTAGAATCTTTCTTTTCTCTTTCTGGTGGTATCAAACTACCACCTAATATCTTATCCGCCTCTTCAGGAAAATGAATATCTCCGGAAAAGATTTTGAGTTCCGTATGGCTTTTTTTTCTCTTCACTCGGACCAATCCACCTAGTCGACTTCTTGTATTTTTTGTGAGTTGTGTATCCACTCCAATGATACTATTATCAAGTACCTTTAGGGATGAGGATCTCGGCAAGATATGCAGTTCTTGAAGAATGAAAAAAAACCGATCTAGTTCTTTTTGGTATTTTAGACTAAATTCTTTTCTTCCTCGATGCTCAATCAAACCCTCTTTTTTTAAGATGGAATCTTCCTCTGGGCTCCCGTATTCGTCCTCTGAGTCTTCTTCTGAGTCTTCCTCTAAAGTCCCATATTCGTCCTCTGAGCCTTCCTCCGGGCTCCCATATTCGTCCTCTGAGTCTTCCTCTAGAGTTCCATATTCGTCCTCTCGGGTTCTATATTCGTTCTCTGGGCTCCCATATTCGTCTTCTGAGTCTTTCTCTCCAGTCCTATATTCATCCTCTAGGATCCCATATTCGTCTTCTAGGGCTTCATATTCGTCCTCTAGGATCCCATATTCATCTTCTAGGGTTTCATATTCGTCCTCTCGAGTCCTATATTCGTCTTCTAGGGTTTCATATTCTTCCTCTCGGGTCCTATATTCGTTCTCTGGGCTCCCATATTCGTCCTCTGAGTCTTCCTCTCGAGTCCTATATTCGTCCTCTAGGGTCCTATATCTAAATTTAACAATTCCTGAACCCTTTTTATCTTTTCTGTATCGTGGATCGTCAAAATAAGCAAAAATAGTATTTCTACGTAAAACACCCATAAAGGGTATTTCAATCGAAATCCCCAAACAGGATATTAGTTCTTTCTCTTGTTCTTGATGATATTGTAATGGAATGACGAACCCATTTCTTCGCTTTTTCGCCAACAAATCTGAATTATCTTGAAGAATAGAAGGATAGACAAAATTCCAATGGCCATTGGACATGATTCGATCCGGCGTTGAATAATCAAGAATTTCCCTATCTTTTTTACCAAAAGTATCCAACAGTCTATGTCTTACTTGATCATTAGCCATTGAGAGGTCAAAGAGATATCTTCCGTCAACAGAAAAAGAATAAGTATTCATTTGATCTTGATCCTTGTGGAGCGAAAAAGACGCTATACTGGATCTGCACATACTTACTGACAATATCCATAAATGGCTTGTTTTTGGTAATCGACGAAGATTACCATATTGATATTCGGGCGCATGGTAAACATCAGTACTCCAGTGCATTTCCCCGTCTGATTCGGAATAAATATGCTTTTGTACTTTTTCTTTAAAATGCAAAGTGGACGTTCCGGCACGAATCTCCGCAATTACTTGTTCGGATTCTACATATTGATCATTTTGCACTAGAATCAAGCTTTTTGAGGGAATATTCACACTATATAGAATATCCTGACTCTGAATAGTTACATGCAAGTCTATATAACATAGAAAAGCAGGCTGCCCATGACGGGTACGTGTGGGGTGAACCAAATCCTCATTGAATTGGATTTTTCCATTCGAAGGGGATCGTACAAGGTCGGCAGTACCCCCTGTGAATACTCCGCCAGTATGAAAAGTTCTTAATGTTAGTTGAGTCCCTGGCTCCCCAATTGATTGACCTGCAATAATACCTACGGCTTCCCCCAATTCGACCAGATCGCCATGAGTGGGACTCCGACCATAACATAATTGACAGATCCAAGATGTGCTCCGGCAAGTAAAGGGGGTTCTAATATATATTGGTTGTGCTCGAAATGGTTGTGCTCGAAAGGCAGTTATGAATCGATTGACTAATCCAATTCCAATATCTTGATTTCGAGCGGCAATGCATCGTGAACCAATATATATATCGTCTGCTAATACACGACCAATTAGTGTTTGGACAAAAAGTTTTTCCGTCATCCCATTTTGAGGACTCAAAGAAATACCTTGGATAGTACCACAATCTCTTCTACGCACAATAATATGTTGAACTACTTCAACAAGTCTACGTGTAAGATATCCAGCATCCGCTGTTCGTACAGCAGTATCTACAACCCCTTTGCGGGCTCCGTAGCAGGAAATTATATATTCTGTCAAAGAAAGTCCCTCGCGTAAATTGCTTTGAATAGGTAAATCAATCATTTGTCCTTGAGGATCCGCCATTAATCCTCTCATACCTACTAATTGGTGTACCTGAGATGCATTTCCTCTGGCTCCTGAAAAAGACATTAGATAGACTGGATTAGAAGGATCCGTTATCCGAAAATTCGAATTCATTTCTTGTTTCAAATATTCACTTGTAGCATACCATATCTCAACGGATTGGCGTAATTTTTCTACCGCGTGTACAGCCCCATAATAATAGTGTTTCTCCAAAAGAAAACTCTGTTGTTCCGCGTCTTGCACTAACCATCCCTTAGATGGTATTGTTAAAAGATCCTCGATTCCTAATGAAATCGATGTAGTAGTGGCTTGATGAAAGCCCAGAGTCTTTATTTGATCCAGTATATGGGATGTATATCCCATTCCGAAATGATCTATTAATCTGCTAATAAGTCGTTTCATAGCAGTTCCGTCTATCTCTTTATTATGAAAGACCAGATTGGCCCGTTCCGCCATACATAAGTACCCCCTTTTTCGGCTGAGTAGGATTCGACAATTGCTGAGTAGGATTCGACAATGGGCCTGAGTCAGTGATTCGAAAATTTAATTAACTTCCTTTCCTTAATCTCAATCTGGATTCGCGCGGCAAAAATGATGATACTAGCGAAATCGGAATGCCCCCCGAAAGGGAGGGGCATCGCCGAATCTAACTTCCTTGTTTAGATAGTGTATGAATAGGCCTGACTAAATCCTTGTATGGCTTCCTCTATTTCTCTATAAAAAGAAATATGACCAAGAGTGCTTCGAATGTATATAGAACGGATTTCTTTTTTTCTATTTCCCACTATTAGATAGTGGGCATAAATCTCATGATAAGTCCCCAAAGATTCATATTGAACTTCAATCGGAACTTCTCTTGACCCAATGACGCGTTGATCTAGTTTCCATCGGAGCCACAAGGGACTGTCTAAACTGATTCGTTTCTGTCTATAAGCTCCCAGTGCATCATAGGAATTAGAAAAATGGGGTTCTTTATCTTTTGTATACTTATAATTATTGTAATTTACTTTTTGATTTGGATAGTTTCCGCAACTATTATATCTATTTGCACAAATACCCCGACGGTTTCCAATCGTTAATACATAAAGTCCGATAAGCATGTCTTGGGTCGGTACGCAAATAGGATCCCCAATAGCGGGAGATAGGAGATTCATATGAGAAAACATAAGTAAACGGGCTTCCGCCTGAGCTTCCAAGGATAAAGGTAGATGAACAGCCATTTGATCCCCATCAAAGTCCGCATTGAAACCCTTACACACTAATGGGTGTAAACAAATAGTACGCCCCTCCACTAAAGTAGGTTGGAAGGCCTGTATGCCTAATCTATGCAGGGTAGGTGCTCTATTCAACAGTACAGGATGTCCCCGCATAACTTCTTGAAGTATTTCCCATACAATGGGTTCCTTTTCCCAAATTTGCCTTTTAGCAATCCTGACATTAGAAGTAGCGCGTTTCGTGATTAAATCGCGAATTACAAATAGCTGAAAAAGCTTTATTGCTATCTCTAGAGGTAATCCACATTGATGTAATGAAAGCGAAGGACCCACAACAATGACAGAACGCCCCGAGTAATCGACCCGTTTTCCAAGCAGAGTCTCGCGAAACCTTCCCTCTTTACCTTCAATTACATCTGAAAGTGATTTGTATACTTTATTGTGACCATCCCTCGTTGGTTGCCCGCGGGACCCACTATCAAGAAGTGTATCCACGGCTTCTTGTACCAATTTTTCCTGGCACATTACTAAATCTGCTGGCGCTAATTCACTTCTTTTTAATAGATAGGCAAGGTTGTTGTTCCGACGAATAACTCTCTTATAAAGTTCATTAATATCCGAAGTCACTACTTTATCCCCAGACCTATAAACAATGGGTCTCAATTCGGGAGGAAGAACTGGTAATAAGCACAAAACCATCCATTCTGGTTCTACATTTGTTTGAATAAAATGTTTCGCCAATTGCATGCGTCTAATCAAAAAAACTTTTCTTATTCGTCTTTTTCTATCTTCCCATTCATCTCCACTATACCCCTCGTCTTCTAATTCCTTCCATTCGACCAAGGAATTCTCTATAATAATTCGCAAATCCAAATCTGCTAATTGTTCTCTAATAGCACCTGCTCCTGTCGCAATTTCCCGATTTCGAAATGTTGCAAAGCCTGGGGTAGAAAAAAAGGGAGAAATGCTGTGGTTACAGGATGCAATTTCATCTTCGAATAAACCTCGTAATCGTAAGAAAGTAGGTTTTTTAGCGCTGGGCCTAGCAAAAGAGAAATCGCCGTATACTAGGCCCTCCAATTTCTTAAGGGGTTTATCTAAAAGGTTCGCGATATAACTAGGAAGACCTTTCAAATACCACACATGAGTCGCGGGACATGCGAGTTTGATGTATCCCATTTGATATCTTCGTATCCGAGAATCAACAAATTCTACCCCGCATTTTTGGCAAAATCTTTCCTCTTCGTTTTCAGCTCCGCTCGCTCGAGAATTTCCACAAGCACAAATTCCGCTTTTTATGGGTCCAAAGATTCTTTCGCAAAACAATCCATCTTTTTCTGGTTTATCGGTTTTATAATGAAAAGTAGAGGGCCTTGTGACTTCGCCAACGACTTCCCCATTAGGTAGGTTTTTGTTAGCCCAAGCCTTTATTTGTTGAGGGGAAACGAGTCCAATTTGAAGTTGTTGATGTTTATATTGGTCAATCATAAATAAGAAAAGAATTTATATTTATTCCGATCAAACTTCCTCCCTATTAACCTGGAAGTTCTTCTCAGATACAAGGAAATGATTCAGTTCTAGAGCCAAAGATCGTAGTTCTCGAACGAGCACTCGAAAAGATTCTGGAGGATACTCGTGATTAGGTACTCTTTTTCCCCAGATCGTAGCATTAAGTATTTCTTGGCGAGCTATAAGATGATCAGATTTATAAGTAAGTATCTCTTGTAAAATATGAGCAACACCAAATCCTTCTAAAGCCCAAACTTCCATTTCTCCTACTCGTTGTCCCCCTTGCTTGGCTCTTCCTCTAACGGGTTGTTGTGTAACAAGTGAGTAGGGCCCAGTAGAACGTCCATGGATTTTCTCATCAACTTGATGAATTAATTTTAAGATATAGGACTTCCCTATTAGAACAGGTTGTTCGAAGGGGTCTCCTGTTCTTCCATCAAATATTCTGCTTTTTCCCGGGTACTCGGGTTCAAATACCCATGGATTTTTTGTTTGTTTACTGGCTTCATATAATTCTGAAAACACAAGTTTTCTTGAAGCCTCTTGCTCATATCTCTCATCAAAGGGTGCTATTCTATAATGTTTCTTTAGCAGATCCCCGGCTAATCCGAGGGAGCTTTCAAATATTTGTCCCACATTCATTCGTGAGGGTACTCCTAAGGGATTGAAGACCATATCAACAGGTGTTCCATCTTGCAAATAGGGCATATCTTGCCTGGGCAAAATTTTGGAAATGATCCCCTTATTCCCGTGTCTTCCGGCTACTTTATCCCCAACTTTGATTTCGCGTTTCTGTAAAATATATACACGAACCATTATGTCTAGGGGGTCCCTCTGGATCCATTTCACATCGATAACGCGCCCTCTTCCACCTATAGGTAGTTTGAGAGAAGTTTCTTTTGAAGTGGATACCTCAAGGCCAAATATGGCCCGTAATAACCCAGCTTCCGCGATATACGACGATTCGCTCGCTATCTGAGGCGTTAATTTACCTACTAAAATATCGCCAGTTTCTACCCAGGATCCCAACCTAACAACTCCATTTCTGTCCAAATTGCGGAGTAAATGTTCTTCTAGATGTGGTATTTCTTTAGTAATTTTTTCAGCGGAGCCTTGGCTTGTCGTATCCGTCTGAATTTCATATTTTCGGATGTGAAAAGAAGTATAAATATCCTCATATACCAAACGTTCGCTAATTAGTACTGCGTCTTCAAAATTGTAACCTTCCCATGGCATATAAGCTACTAATACGTTTTTTCCTAAAGCAAGTTCCCCACCAACTGTAGCAGCTCCCTCCGCTAAAATTTGTCCTTTTTTAATGGATTTACCCCACAGAACCCGAGGTTTTTGGTGCATACAAGTATTTTTGTTAGAGCGCCGATGGGTAACTAAAGGAATACTTATAGTCTTCCCACTACTTGATAAAAGGATCTTGTGACTATCAGTAGAAATGATCTTTCCCTCGCGTTCGGCTATAACGGAAACCCTCGAATCTAGAGCTGTTTGGCGTTCCAATCCAGTTCCAACAATGCACCTCTCGGACCGAGAAAGCGGAACTGCTTGGCGCTGCATATTAGAACTCATTAAAGCCCGATTCGCATCATTATGCTCAATAAAAGGAATGAGAGAACCTCCAATAGAAAAATATTGGAAAGGAAAAATACTTCTAACATGAATCTGTTCCCATGCAATAGTCAGGAATTCTTGACGGTATCTAGCTGGAACAACCTGTTCTTCCTGAATACCCTGATTCAAGGACAAAGAATTTCCTGCTGCTATCATATAATATTCATCTCTATTTGGTGATAAATAAACCACCTGTCTCTCTTTTTTTTCTTTTGCTTTCTCAGATATTTCATAAAAGGGACTCTCTATGGACCCCCACCAGTGGTCAATTCTCGCATGAATAGCTAAGGATCCAGTAAGTCCAACATTGATTCCTTCGGACGTGTCAATTGGACAAATACGCCCATAGTGACTCGGATGAATATCTCGGCTCCGAAAACTTGCAGTTCTCCCCGTCAATCCTCCAGGACCCAAACAACTCACTTTTCGCCCATGAACAGTTTGTGTCAATGGATTGGTTTGATCAAAAACTTGAGATAAGGGGTATGTGCCAAAAAAGGTCTCATAAGTAGTTATTAATAAAATCGAAGTTGAAGTTGGAGTTACCAAAGTTTGTGGAGTCGGTTTCGATTGACGTATGAATACTCTACGGATAGTTTTTTGAACCGCATGTTGTAAACGACCAAGAGCCAGTCCGAATTGATCTTGTAACAGATCCGCAACCGAACGAATACGTTTATTTTTCAAGTGATTCATATCGTCATCGTCAAGTATACCTGTTCCAAATTTCATTCCAATCAAATGATCCGTAGCGGCCAATACATCTCGTGGTAACAAGAATGTATTGTTCTGAGGTATATCAAGATTCAGTCTCCGATTCATATTTCGTCGACCAATCCTTCCTAATTCACATTTTTGTTGAAAAAATTTCTTTTGTAATTCCTCACATAAGGACTCCGAAAATACCAGGTCCCCACCTACACAAGCAAATTGTTGATAAAACTCCAAAATAGCTTTTTCTTTTGACTCAATCCTCTTCTTCTCCTTAGCATTCGGGAAAGATAAGAAAATTTCAGGGTAGGAAACATTATCTAGAATTTCTTTTAGATTCGAACCCATAGCTGATGATAGAACTAGAATAGATATCTTTTGTTTTCTACTCACGCGAGCCCATATCCTTTCTTTTTTATCAATTGCTAATTCCGATCTTCCTCCCCAATCTGATATTATAGTCCCAGTGTAGATAGAAATTCCCCTATGGTCTAATTCCGAGCGGTAGTAAATACCAGGACTTAGCAATATTTGATTGATCACAATTCGGTATATTCCATTTATTATAAAGGTTCCTAAGGAATTCATTATAGGAATGTTTCCAATAGAAATGGTTTGCTTTTGCACATCGAAACCAAAAATTAATCTCGCAGATACATATAATTCGGAAGAATAGGTGAGTGATTCATACACAGCATCCCTTTCTTTTATCGAGGGTTCTAGCAATTGATATCCTTTCGCAAATAATTGAAATGCAATTTCGTGATCTGGATCTTTAATTGTTGGAAACTTCTCAAGTTCTTCTGCCAAGCCTTGATTAATGAACCTACAAAATCCCTCGAATTGGATCTGACTAAATCCGGGTATTGTGGACATTCCCTCATTTCCATTCCGGAGCATCTTAATCTTAAGTTTCCTGTTTATCGAAGAAAAATTCCATTATCAGCTCACTCTTCATCAATCCCTATGGATCGATCTAGCAATTATGGAATCCATATTCTGTTTACTGAATCACATGAAATTCTAGGGAACTCCACATACATATTTCATATATGTATTTCATACATATGAATAGAGACAATTTCGACGAAAGTTCGAATTTGCCAGGGGTACAAATCGAATGAAAATGAATTGATAAAACATTCCTAGAAAAAAAATTCTGCCACTTACACTTTATGATACTAATCAGATTGGATGGCAAAGATTTCTCATTTTATCTCCTTTCTATGAATGGGATAAAGCCATAATATAATAATTTATAAGCACTAGAAAATTTGACTTTAGTTCGATTTAGAATAGCACGCTTAGTTTAATTTCAAAAAAGAATAAGAATTTGAGGGTTCTTTTTTGTTTCGTAGTAGTAGAATTGCTAGAAAATATAGGATTTCATTGTAGAATCCTAAAATAAAGTAAGTCCTTTTTTTAAGTACATGCCAATCTAGTTATCCACCTCTCCACATATCCCTGCTTTTATCGTAATTTCACTTGGGTGGGCCAAGATGGTCAGGTCATACTCTATATCAGACCAAATTTCTTTTTTTTATTCCAGATATTTAATGCAATGAAAAATTAAAGCACGATTCCCCATAGAGATATGTACATAAGGGGGATCCATGGATAATAATGCTGTTCGGACCTGTAGTTTACCTATACACGGATTAGGCATAAATCCATTCTATTTTATTATGCCATTAAAAGGAAGGGGGGAGAGAATACCGATTTAAGAGTCGTTCACTACTGCAATTCAAAAAAAAAAGAATTCTAGTTAATGGTTCCAATTTGTTCTGAATTTTGCAGCCTGTGACTGGAAATCCACTTTTTCTCTTTTTTCATCTCAATAGAAAGAAAAGGGAAGTTTTCTAGTGTTAGCAATGTTTGTTTTAAGATAGAATCCATCGAGGAGAATAATCGAAACTGGATTCAAAAAAAGCAGGAATAGATTTTTTGAAAAAGATTGGAAAAAAGTAAGTATAATTAGATTCAAGATAAAAGAAAGGAGGTTTTAGTAAGAAAACCTGGATGAATACTTGCTCTTTTCTCTATTTTAGATCGGATTTTTTGGCGGCATGGCCAAGCGGTAAGGCAGGGGACTGCAAATCCTTTATCCCCAGTTCAAATCTGGGTGCCGCCTGATCAATAAAATACTTAGGCTTATAGTACTGATCGAACTCAACAAATTCGTACCCTGCATAAGTTGGGGCAAGAGAGTAACTAGGCCTGGCGATACTGGATTTTGAGAATCCATAGTTCTATCCTCAAACTAGGGTTTGTTTTGTCGGTAGTGGCCCAAACGGCTACCAATAAGGATGAGGTTGCGTTTCCTTATTCTTTTATTAATTTTAATTGATTCGATTCGAGAATTAAAAATTACAAGGCTAAGATGTCAGAAATCTTGATATCCAAAGGGCCCCTAAGGGGCATTCTTTTTTTTTTTCAATCTAAGATTGAAGAAGGGACTCCACGAAGGAATATCAAGACTTCCTAATTATCATACATTTTATTTATCATACATCTTATGCTAACTACATACACTAAAGTAAGGGCTACTGATTCTGTCGAGAATCAGATTGAATAGGCTGATCAAAAATCAATTTCGGAGTTGTGGATAAAGTCTCCTCATTCTTTCATAGAATGATAGAAGGGCTGTAGGGTTTAGGTTAAAAATAAACATAGGCAAGGTAGGTATCCAATAAATATTTATCTATCCTAATTTTATGGTATATTCTGACGTCCTTTGCTTATAAAAAAAGGGTAACAAAAGGAAGAAAAAATCTTCCTATTCCCGCGTCTTCTATTCAGGACATCATCCCCGTACTCTTTTTTAAGGAAAAGGGCTATGTATGGTATTTATACTTAATGCTCTCCAATTCTACCAGAAATCCTATAAGAATTTGTTAGGAGTAAATTCCTTGAACTGATTCATCCATAGCGTTAGGGCAGAATCCCTTTTTGACTCTGTACCCTTGATTCCACTATGATTATTGATCAATAGTAGAATAATTCCTTCATAGAAATAGGAGACATAATTTACATGGATATAGTAAGTCTCGCTTGGGCTGCTTTAATGGTAGTCTTTACATTTTCTCTTTCACTAGTAGTATGGGGGAGGAGTGGACTCTAGGGATACTACTAATTGATTGAGTAGTCGAATTGTTGTATCAACTTTTTTCTTTAATTGATCGTTTTGCATTAATCATTTTGCCAAACTTTATTCTTTCTCTCTTTCTTTAGTTTTGTTTCACTCCTGTACCTGTAAGAAACTCTTGTAAGAAAGAGTCGTTCTATTCTACTATATAGAAATAGAAAGAGCGATTACAGCAATTCAAAATTTCTACTAGAAGTGACGAATGGTTAAAAAAGTTCTATACATAAGAAAATTAGACTTTCTTCCACGGAGCTATTCACAACATATCGCACACTTTCCATTTGTTTTATATTCTTTTCTTATTCTTAGAATAATTTTTATGCTCTTTTGAAGCATCTCGCCGCATGTTTAAGCATGAAAGATTCGCTGGTTTTTTCCTTTTACTTTTTTTCTTTTACTTTTTACTATAGTCTATTCTCATATTATTTTTCTCTCCCTCCATGGATTCTTTCGTGAAGAATTGTCTTCGATTTTTTTATTTTGACTTGATTGAAATTAAGTGGATGCAGTGAAAAAAGAAATTGAATTAGACTACTATTTCAATCTACTAATCTATTCTATGTAGATTCAAGATAATATAATAGAAAGACTCTAAAGTGTCGTAGAAAAAACTATATGTAGTTCTTTCTACCACACTTTATGATTCCAACCAGATCCTTTCATTTAAGACTTGGATTTTTATTTTATTTAATCCCTTTTTCATTTCTTCAATGATTAATTGGAATTCCAATTAATCATTTTGGCTGACTGTTTTTACATAAATAATAAGTAAAAAGGCAGTAGGAACTAGAATAAACAGTGCAGTAGCAATAAATGCGAGAATATTGACTTCCATAACCTCTTTATTTTTTTCACAATAACTCGGGATGTAATCCCATGGAGAGGAAAAAGGGGTATCCTGTAAATTCAAGGGGAGGACTTGCATTCTGATAATACTGAATCAATTCAATATTATGAATATCGGATCTATCAAATCAATTCATGGTTGAGAGTGGAATAGTATAACATAGGAAGATCCACTTTTTCTTTTCTATATCTATAACCCACGATCTTTCTTATCTTATCCAATTTCCCTTCCTTTTTCTTATAGTTATACATACAATTATGTATGTATGTATTATATGACCGACTTTCTATGGGTCACATAGACATCCAAATAAGCAGTAGAAGTAGAAGTGAGATGGAGAAAAGAGGGCTTAAATAAAAAAAAATCGAATATTTTAATTAATTTAGGAAAAAGGGCGTTTGCTTTGCTTGGTTTTTCTTTTATTTTATTAAGTTACTATCAATATCCACTTTTGGGGTCTAAAGATGAGAACAGATCCATAAAAAAGGAGTCCGCAAATGGAATGAAAATGAGATAGATTCTTTCCAATTAGTCATTGAACATACACAAACAAAGTTGGAACTACAAAATGGAGGGGGCCTGGTTTAATCTAAAAAGTAAAGTACTAATTATATTCAATTAAATTCACTGTCTATGTCTAAGAAAAAACGAATACGATTTATGTATGGATTTCGGTAAAATACCGGTACTCTATTCCATAAGAGTCGAATAGGAAGTTAAGATGAGGATGGTATCATCATAAGGATAGAGTAATATCCTAAATTATACTAATCCAAGTATGATATGTATGTCTTTCCTTATCAACCGGGAGTAGTGAAAAAAAAAATTCCTATAGGCCTCCCCTCCCTCTTTAATGAGAAATGCGAAATAAAAAAAGTGAAATAAGGGTGCCCCATAGGTATTTGATCTTCTCTCCTGCCCCCCCTTTTTCATGGAAAAAGGAAAGATGAATTTCTCCATTCATTGAACCCTAGTTCGGGACTGACGGGGCTCGAACCCGCAGCTTCCGCCTTGACAGGGCGGTGCTCTGGCCAATTGAACTACAATCCCCGCGGGGTGTATGGCATACCTATTCTTAAATAGAACCATAAGAAGATTCGATTCGCCTGTCGTACTCTAAGAAATAGACGAATCATATACTACATACCCACATATCATATGTGGGTATAGTGAGAGTGACATAACTAGTATGTCGCGATTTTTTATCGCTAAAAATGGATGATAATCCACCTTTCATTTCAATAAGAAAAACTCTTTTGTTTGTAAAAAAGGAATGAGAGAGATATGGGTTAGAAAGAAATTGCCCCCTTTCGCTTTATCCTTTATTTCTATGGATCAGACATTTTATTTTATGGAAGAAAAACAAATGGATTTAGTTCATATTCACGAAGCCCTAGATTTTTGGGCCGAGCTGGATTTGAACCAGCGTAGACATATCGTCAACGAATTTACAGTCCGTCCCCATTAACCGCTCGGGCATCGACCCAGGAAGAATTTATTCTAGGGTTTTTTATAATCTATGATTAACCCCCTTTCATAATACTCCCTACCCCCAGGGGAAGTCGAATCCCCGCTGCCTCCTTGAAAGAGAGATGTCCTGAACCACTAGACGATAGGGGCATCACTTCACTAGACGATAGGGCCATATACAACCGCTCGTCATTATACTATAATGATAGTATGAGCAGTTTTTTGGAATTGTCAATATACTCGAAGAGTATAACTAGATCCAAAGCAAAGAGTCTTTCCTACTTTTCTGTTATGCTTTCATAGGATTTTTTTTAGTTGATGGTTAGGTTAATTCACGGATCATTCCCTACTTTTTAGGGAAATTCATTTAAAGGGTATAGAATAAGAATAGATTAATAAAAGGGATTCTAGATTAGTTCAGTACAGGTAGTGATTTGATTGATCTAACAGGAAAAAGAGTCCAATTTGATTTCTTTTTTGTAATTTCCACCCCGTGCTTCGTTTAGCGTTCAGACCAAAAATGCATGCATCCCACACTAAGTCATAAAATTCAAGAAAAAATGGAGAAATTTTCAAAAACAAAGAAAAAAAGTGAATAAATAATAAATTTAGTAGAAAAGTACTTTATCGGATTCGAACCGATGACTTACGTCTTACCATGGCATTACTCTACCACCAAATAAAAAGCCCTTTATCGGATTTGAACCGATGACTTATGCCTTACCATGGCATTACTCTACCACTGAGTTAAAAGGGCTTTTTATTCAATTCAAAAATTAGCCACTTTGATTTCTCATTATGAGTCTACTGCATAATGTACATAATATATGTATATATAGAGATATATGTAGAGATTATATATGTATATATCGAGATATAGAAGTTTATTCATGGCGAGGTTCAAAATCTTGAGAGTTCAAAATCTTGAGAAAATCAAGAAAAATAAGAAAATCTTTCATATTCTCTCTTATCACTTGCACAAAGTAGAGGTTTTTTTCTTTTTTTATATAAAAAAATACATATAATAAAATACGTGAAGAGAGAGTTGACACAATAAAAAATTATTATTAGTATCCGATATACTTGAAGAGGGTAAGTTCATAGGTATGTAAACATGATCTCGGACGACTCACCAAACCAAAGCCCAGAAGTTCTATTTTTTAGAAGAGGAGAACAAATATGTATCAATTGTTGAATCGGATACAACTCGGATACAACAATGGGCAAAAAAAAAAGGCCAAAGGGGCAATAAGAGCTGCTGTTAAAAAAACGGTAGACTTTGTTTTTTTTTATCTTTAGGCTATTGACTTTTCACGTGCTCAGAACGTTCTGCAGAATTAGGGACTTTTTTCTTCTATTGGCTGATCTTATGATGAGAACTTTCTCCATTTATGTTTTATTTCCTCTAATTCTAATTGGGTAGGGTATAAAGGAATTCGCGCTCTTCATATACCCATATGGTTGGGTATTAATTTTCAGTGATATACTTCTTGTCTGTTTTGGTGAGAAATTGAAACTATTTTTAACAGGCATCTCTTAGAAAAACCTTCGAGTTCAAAACTTTTCAATTTTTCTTAAAAAGTTTTGGACGGATTTGTTGAAGCGATTTTTAACAGGTACCCCTTCCAAGGAAGGGGGGTACTTGAATATTCTCCAAGGATTCTGGTTGGTGCATTTTGAACAAACTATGTTGGAGTTTTAGCAACAATTTGCTTGTAAAAAGTGGGCAGTCGAATTTATACTGCAGAGTATAAAAATTATTCTACTGCCTGCCCAACAAAAAATAATAAACCATACCCTACATACCTAACTCCTCCTGGCTATGGGTTTTCTGTTTCCGAAGATTAGGAAAAAAGGAGGATTCTGGAACCCTAAAGGTTCGATGGTATATGGATATGGAAAATATAAGATTCCCGATCCTAGCGGGAAAAGGAAGGGAACAGATACCCAATATGATTCTTGGGAGGAACATTTGGTAATGGTCTTGGTCCTCTATGCTCTTTTTTATGTGTTCTTAGTTCTATTCATCTTCTTTGATTCTTTTAAACAAGAATCTAATAAACTAGAATTGAGTGGAAAAGAGGAGAAGAAATTGGTAAATGGAGAGGATCGACTAACCAGAGACATTTAGGATCTTCTTTACATCAGGTAAATCCGTCGGGTCCTGTCCGCTTCTCCGTTTAAGTTACGACTCTTTGTTTCTTGCTTCTCTCAAGCCATAGGGAAAGTCTATGATGAATTTTAAAAATGGATCTCACTCTTTCTCTACGGCTCGGACTTCATGATAAGTGGGGGAAGAAAGAAAACATCTTCCCCAATTTCTTTGTTCAGAATTGAACAAAAAAGAAAAGGAAGAAAGGGATTTATGGGGGCAGTGCTGCTCCCTATATCTCCTAGTGTATATTGTAGGAATAATCAAACTATTCCTTAGAGCAGTCTGGCACACTTACGTCCTCGCAAAACAAATAATGATCATTGTAGTCGTAACCGTAGAATACGACCCTAATCGAAATGCATACATTTGTCTCATACACTATGGGGATGGTGAGAAGAGATATATTTTACATCCCAGAGGGGCTATCTAAACCCTAAAGCTAAAGTAAAGGCCCGCGATCGAAGTACCAACAGCTCACTGTCATGAACCTTCTCCATTTGATTCAATAAGGGGGAATTAGCCTCCTTCTCGAATGGCTACCCTTGACAAAGGGTAGCGTTGGTATCATAATCTACATGTAGCGGGTATAGTTTAGTGGTAAAAGTGTGATTCGTTCTATTAATAACTGAATTTGAAATGATATACTTAAGGCGTCCTTAAGTTTTTTATATTCCGATGAAAACTTTAGTTCTTATAAAGGATTTAATCCTTTTCCTCTCAATAGCATATTGAGGAAGAATATACATTCTCGCGATTTGTACCCAAAAACTAATTGAAATTGCATCCAAAATACAAATTGGATTATGAGTACAGAGTCGCGAAGCATAATTTTGCATTGGATTAAGTATTCCAATTTTTAAAATATGAGTAAAGGATCTATGGATGAAGATACAAAAAAGTTTATTTCCAATCGTAACTAAATCTTCTTTTGTTAAAAAAGGAAATGGAAGCCAAATAGCTAAAAAACGGTAGTTTTGGTTTACTAGAACCATCAGCATATTGTTTCAGCTCGGTGGAAACCTAATTCTTTTCCTCAGGATCTCTTGAATGAAATTAGGGAACGAAGTAAGTAGATTAGATAGATTTAGTAGAATTTCTATCTCCTACTCTATAGGGATCATCTAGAAAGCGGAGAGCTTTGGTTCCATTCAGATAGAAAAGCTGACATAGATGTTAAGTGGTGAGAATATCCATAAAGGAGCCGAATGAAATCAAAATTTCATGTTCGGTTTTGAATTAGAGACGTTAAAACTAATCAACCAACGTCGACTATAACCCCTAGCCTTCCAAGCTAACGATGCGGGTTCGATTCCCGCTACCCGCTCCATTCTGTATAAAAAGACTATTCTATTTGTCTAGACATGGTAGAGTCCTGTATTCAACCTTTTTCGTCCACCAGTTTCCGTCCCTCCAGAGCGGAGTAGAGCAGTTTGGTAGCTCACGAGGCTCATAACCTTGAGGTCACGGGTTCGATTCCCGTCTCCGCACTTAGCAGTCTGTATAAAAGGACTATTCTATTTGTATAGATATGGTAGAGGGCTGGGCGGTATCCAAGCCTTTTTTATTCATTAGTTCCCGTCCCTAAAGGGCCAAATGGAGCAGTTTGCGAAGTCACTTGCCCCTACAAGAAGAACTCTCAAGGCTCCTTCCTACCCTGCAGAAAAGAAAAAAAGAAATGAAAGAAAGGCACAGTCTACCTCCCTTCCCTTTAAAAGCAGTTTGCCAGTTGTTTGTCTCGGTGAATCCCCAATTTAGGGAGCCCTGTTGGCGAGTTCGATTCCCGCCTCCGGAGCCCCTTTTTTTTGAGTGGGGTGCAAAAGAAGGGTAAGATAGTAAGGGATACGGTACTAGACTAACACCTACTTAATTTAATATTTAATATAAGTAGTTAAGTAAATATAAGTAGTTAAGTAGTCAACTAGACTAAATTTTTTATCATAGTACCTTACTAAATTAAGCTGGCGAGCGGCGGGAATCGAACCCGTATCTTCTCCTTGGCAAGGAGATGTTTTACCATTGAACTACGCTCGCTACGGGATATATTTTATAGGGTATATCCGCCTGGGTCGACCGTCTATGTCTGGGTCGACCGTTTCATTTTCTATTATATTAGAGTTTTCTTTTTTTTAATTGTCTGTCAATCAATATTCTAATGGCAATGGAATTTCATAATAATGAAAGAGAAGAGGTAGCAATTCGGAACGCAAATTGCATTTTAATGCGTCTCACAATTCCAATTTTTTCGAAGAAATGGCCTTTTTATTTATTTTGTATCGGGCTACTAAATACTAAACAAATTTAAGAAATGAGAGAATTCAGAATAGCTACCAGAAAGACTAGTCCAATCCATAATGATGTACCGGAAAATACAACGTTTTTATTATTTGACCAACCATCAGGAGAAGCAAATACAAGGGGTACACTAATTACTAACACTGAGGAAGTCGCAATTAATGCA